CCTTTATCCAAGAAAAAGTATTTCTAGTTTGCATGGTCCAAGCATTGATCCCAAAAATTTCTACAATAAATTGGGGTAGGTCACTAATGGAGTTTCCTATCCACGATTCTGTTATTTAATTCTGTTATTTACTGGAATAATTTGACTGGATTAATAGAAATTAATTTCTATTTTTATAGGAATATAGGAGGAATCCGCGGGATGGCTAGAAATAGAAAGCGATTTTCAACGCTTTGCTTATATACAACTGCAAAGTAAGAAACATTATAATTGGATTAGGTAGATAATTTTTCAGTCATTCATTGAATGATAAATCACTACAAGTGACGGAGATACGCGATTTAAATAACGGAAAATCCAATATTTGAAAATTGTATCTACAATGACTGGAAAAGTGGAAACAAGGCCAGATATAATTTGATCATTATGAACAAATCCAAAATCCTTGTAGACAAAGCCAATCAGCAGTTCCCAACCATGCGGCGAATGAAATCCGATACACAAATCAGTTAATAAAAGAAGAGAAAAAGCTTTTATTGTGTCACTTAAGTTATATAGGAATTCCTGAGCCCAAGAGTTAAGAAAAAAAAGTTCTTTATTACCCAAAATAGAATAACCACTTAGAATAATGAAATAGATTATATTTGTCGAGAAGTGCAAAATCGTATGAATACGACCCTGGTTATGTATCTTGATTAATTGGATTGTTTCTTTGTGAATTCCTATACCAAGGTTTTGTAGATGTGTCTCCGAGTATTCCTTGATCATTTCCTCTAACAAGAGAAGTTCCTCTAATTCTATAAATTTTTCTAGAATACTCTTTTCTTCAATATCATTCAAAAAAGTTTCGGATTGCCTAGTATTACACCAATTAGTAACCCAAGATTCCAGACTTTTTTGAAATGAGAGAGAAATCCACCAGGGCAAAAATACTATAGCTGCAAGATATAAAAGAGGAGTGAATGCTTTCTTTTTTGCCATTTTTCACTGTGAATTGTTAATGAACCCATCTCATCCGTCGACTCTATGTAATCTAATATTTCTCTCACGCATCAGTTCTATTACATCAGTTCTATTAAAAGTCTCAATTCCAACAAGTAAAAAGGCGAGAATTTCCTTATTTAGAAATGGGTGATTATGAGATATTTCAATTTTTTCTTATTTTTTTTATTGAATTGAGTTGTGTATATTTCGATACATATAAATATAAAAGATCCCCAAAAGAGTTTTTTTTATACTTGTTCCATATATGTCTGCTTTGACTCGAATGAATGTTCTGAAGAAACCTCGATTAAGTTATGTTATATATGTTATAGAATGATTCTTGCGTTTTTGCCCTTCTGCTGAGAAAGCATTTATTTCTCGGCTCATTTCTTAAAATACTTCAATTGGTACACGCAAGAAATAGGCCAATTCAGCAGCTTTTTGTTCCATTTCCCGTGGAGTAAAATTCTCATCAGTACGAGTCAATGGAATGGCTCCCTGGCCTCTGATATCCATATAAAGGACACGCCGAGCATAAATACCCTCTTTAACTTCTATTCTGATGGACTGAATATCTTTTATAAAAAATTGGAGTAAGACCCGACGATTTTTTCCAGGAAATCCCCAACGAAAGATACAAACTATTCCGTCTTTTCTATCAAATCGATCATAACCACTACCTACATTCCATGAAATTGTGCACCACAAATAGGAGCTAATAAAAAGACCCGCGATCCCATAGAAAGACATCACAATTCCTTGGGGAAAAAAAACTATTTGCTGAGACGGAAATAAAGATATCAAATTTCTACCAAGATAACTCGAGGTTCCAACCAACAAGAATCCTAATGAACCTAAAAAAAGGATAACAGCCCAGCAGAAATTACTTGTTTTTCGAGCCCCCGTTATAGGTTCTATCCATATATGTTCTGATCGACAACTCATACTTTATCCAGTTGCTTTTTTTTTATTGAGAGAATACCCCAAATGAATTTGACTTTAGTCCGTTTGTTTCCGAAGTAACCCGCATCAACTAGTACTAGTTTGATGTGAACCTTTAGGAGTAATTCATTAAATTGGTTAGATCTAAACTAATAACATACCCTTCGTATGATCTCACTAAAGATAGCCACATGCATATAGATAGACCAACTTTACAGTTCAGCCATCCGCCGATTCGGGTCTATTTGAAAATCGCTAGAATATAGTATTTTCTGGAGACATAACAGTTTTTCGGCGGAAGACGCTTATACCAATTTGTCTAAATGGATATCTGTGTTATGATACAGGCATAAAAAAAAAAAAATAGATGAGATTTTGTGCCATCGGCTCTAAACAATCTTGTTTTTTTGAACATGAAGAAATAAAGAAGCCATTGCGATTGCCGGAAATACTAGGCCTACTAAAGGGACCAAAACAGAGGGAAAGTTAAGAGTTGTCATAGAATGGGTACCTCGATTTACTATTTGTACCTGTTATTTTTATTTATATTTTTTATTTATTATTTATAATATAA